AGTAAAGTGCCTGAATAAAAGGATTATCGTGATAGGATAAATCATGTAATATTTTACCTTTACTACATTTAATAGAATTAAACTAATACTAGAAATATCAAAAATTTCTGTGCCCCATACACCAAAATGTATTCCCTTAGAAAAGTAAGCTAAATTAAGCTAATGGGTTCATACCCCATTAATAGAGGTAACTCTCTTCTCTAATGTCAATTAATTATAATTCAACTAAAATTCTTTTTTTTTTCACCTTGATTGGAGGTTTAATAATTACCATCTCCTCTAACTCCTGAATTAGAGCATGAATAGGATTGGAAATTAATCTATTATCATTTATTCCCCTAATAACCAATAATGATAATATTTTTACAACAGAAGCCGCTCTAAAATATTTTCTAATTCAAGCCCTAGCCTCCTCCTCCCTCCTTTTTATTATTCTTTCAAAATCCATTCTCGAAAGAATATTTTCATTAATTAATTCTTCTTTAACAATAACAAGAATCATTGTTGTAACTCCTCTGTTAATAAAAAGAGGAGCTGCTCCCCTACACTGATGATTTCCTAGAGTTATAGAAGGACTAAGATGATGAAATTGTATTATTCTATTAACGATCCAAAAAATTGCGCCTCTCATTCTTATTTCATATTCAATTAAATTTAATCAATTTATAATTTCAATTATTATAATATCAATTTTGGTAGGTACTATTGGAGGGTATAATCAAATTTCCTTACGTAAAATCCTCACCTATTCTTCTATTAATCATACAGGATGAATATTAACTGCTATGCTAATAGGAGAAAGAATATGAATATTATATTTTTCTATTTATTCATTATTAACCCTATCAGTAGTAATTATTGTTGCTTCCTCACAAATTTCATTTGTAAATCAAACCTTCACTACTAATAATGAGAATAAAATTATTAAATTTACAATATATTTTTCCCTTCTTTCTTTAGGAGGTCTACCCCCATTTCTTGGATTCTTACCAAAGTGAATTATTATTCAATATATAATTGCCAATTGATCCCTAATAATTATTTCAATAATAGTGATTATATCCTTAGTAACCCTATACTACTACTTACGAATTGCCTACTCTTCATTTATTATCTTAAGTTCAGAACCCAGTTGAATTTTCATAAATAATGAAAGGTATATTAATATAAGTCTTATTATCACTATAGCAACTTTATCAACAATAGGATTATTAATCACCTCCATCTTTATTAATATGTTTTAGAAGACTTTAAGTTAAAAAAAACTTTTATCCTTCAAAGCTAAAAATAAAGATGCATCTTTAAGTCTTAGTAAACCTAATTTACTCCTATAGAATTGCATTCTATTATCATTCATTGAATATAAGACTTTTATTCATTTATTAAATAGTAGAAGAGTTTGTTGACTCCTTAAAAGATTTACAATCTTTCACCTACTTCTCAGTCACTCTACTAAAAGACTTGAAACGATGATTGTTTTCAACAAATCATAAAGATATTGGAACCTTATACTTCATTTTCGGAGCCTGAGCAGGCATAGTTGGCACATCCCTAAGTATATTAATTCGAGCCGAATTAAATCAACCAGGGTCACTAATTGGTGATGATCAAATTTATAATGTAATTGTTACAGCTCACGCTTTCATTATGATTTTCTTTATAGTTATACCAATTCTAATTGGTGGATTCGGAAACTGATTGGTTCCTCTAATATTAGGAGCTCCTGATATAGCATTTCCCCGAATAAATAATATGAGATTTTGACTTCTCCCACCTTCTCTTACTTTACTTTTAGCAAGTAGCATGGTAGAAAGAGGAGCTGGAACAGGATGAACGGTATACCCTCCACTTGCTAGAAGAATTGCTCATGCAGGGGCATCAGTCGACCTGGCAATCTTTTCTTTACACCTTGCAGGTGTCTCCTCAATTTTAGGAGCAGTAAACTTTATTTCCACAATTATTAATATAAAACCAATTAGAATAAAACCGGAACGAATTCCTCTATTTGTTTGAGCCGTAGGTATTACTGCTCTACTTCTTCTCCTCTCACTTCCTGTCCTTGCAGGAGCAATTACTATATTATTAACAGATCGAAACTTAAATACATCTTTTTTTGACCCAGCAGGAGGGGGAGATCCAATTCTCTATCAACATCTTTTCTGATTTTTTGGACACCCTGAAGTTTATATTCTTATTCTCCCAGGATTTGGAATAATTTCCCATATTATTTGTCATGAAAGAGGAAAAAAAGAAGCCTTTGGAAATCTAGGAATAATTTTTGCTATATTAGCAATTGGGTTATTAGGATTTGTTGTATGAGCTCACCATATATTTACAGTAGGTATAGATGTAGATACACGAGCCTACTTTACTTCAGCTACCATGATTATTGCTGTACCCACTGGCATCAAAATTTTTAGATGATTATCTACAGTTTATGGGTCTCAACTTACCTATAGAGCCCCTTGTTTATGATCATTAGGATTTGTCTTCCTGTTTACTGTTGGAGGATTAACAGGAGTTGTCTTAGCTAATTCATCTATTGATATTGTTCTACATGATACTTATTATGTAGTAGCTCATTTCCATTACGTTCTTTCTATAGGAGCAGTATTTGCAATTATAGCAGGCTTTATTCAATGATACCCATTATTTACTGGTCTATCTATAAACCCTAAATGATTAAAAATTCAGTTTGCAATTATATTCTCAGGTGTAAACTTAACTTTTTTCCCTCAACACTTTCTTGGTTTAGCAGGAATACCTCGCCGATATTCAGATTATCCTGATGCATACACTACATGAAATGTTGTATCATCTATTGGATCAATAATCTCATTTGTAGGAGTAGTTATATTCATTTTTATTATATGAGAAAGTATATCTACTAATCGACAATTATTATTTCCAACTCAAACAAGTAATTCAATTGAATGATTTCAAAATACTCCTCCTGCTGAGCATAGTTATTCAGAATTACCAACTATTACTCATTAATCCATTCTAATATGGCAGATAAGTGCAATGGATTTAAGCCCCATATATAAAGGATTTTCTTTTATTAGAAAACAGATGACAACATGAGCTAATATAAATTTACAAGACAGAGCATCCCCCATTATAGAACAACTAATTTATTTTCATGATCACGCAATAATAATTATTATTATAATTCTTATAGTAGTAACCTATATAATAGCAATATTAATTTGTAACACATTTACTAATCGATTTTTATTAGAAGGTCAACTAATTGAAGTTGCATGAACTATTGCTCCTGCAATCATTTTAATCTTTATTGCCATTCCTTCTCTACGCCTCCTATATTTAATAGACGAAATTAATAATCCTGTTATCACCTTAAAAACTATTGGACATCAATGATATTGAAGTTATGAATATTCAGATTTTCTAAAAGTTGAATTTGATTCATATATAACCCCACAAAATGAAATAAATATAAATAATTTTCGTCTTTTAGATGTAGATAATCGAGCCAGACTCCCAATAAATACCTTTATCCGAATTATTATTACAGCTACCGATGTTCTTCATTCATGAACTATCCCTAGTTTAGGTGTCAAAGCAGATGCTACACCAGGACGATTAAACCAAACAAGATTTCTAATCAATCGTCCTGGTGTATTTTATGGTCAATGCTCAGAAATTTGTGGAGCCAATCATAGATTTATGCCAATTGTAATCGAAAGAATTTCAACTAACAAATTTATTAATTGAATTTCCAAAATAAGTGAATCATCAGATGACTGAAAGAAAGTAATGGTCTCTTAAACCAAAAAATAGTAAACTAACGCTTACTTCTGATGAGAGGACTTAGTTAATTTATAACATTAGATTGTCAAACTAAAATTATCAATAGATATTCCTCTATTCCACAAATAATACCCCTCAGATGAATTATTTTATACATTTTCTTTATTACAGTTCTATTTATTTACTCATTCATTAATTATTATTCATTTATTCCTCTTCCACCACACCAAAAAAAAACTATAAGTTCTAAAAGAATAAATTGAAAATGATAACAAATTTATTCTCGGTTTTTGACCCCACAACCAGATTTTATAACATTTCACTGAATTGAATTAGTACAATTCTTGGATTATTATTAATTCCTATATCAATATGATTAATTCCATCACGTCACTTTATTCTTTGAAATAATATTTTAATTTCTCTCCATAAAGAGTTTAAAATATTAATTGGTTACAAAAATATTCTCAAAGGTAGATCCTTCATTTTTATTTCATTATTTTCAATAATTATGTTCAATAATTTCCTTGGATTATTTCCATATGTATTTACTAGAACTAGACATTTAGCCATAACATTAACCCTTGCCCTCCCACTATGATTAAGATTTATAATCTTTGGATGAATTAACAACACCCAACACATATTTGCCCATTTAGTTCCTCAGGGAACTCCACCAATTCTTATACCTTTTATAGTATGTATCGAAACCATCAGTAACTTAATTCGACCTGGTACTCTAGCAGTACGATTAGCAGCCAATATGATTGCCGGACACCTTTTAATAACTCTCCTGGGAAATACAGGACCTCATTTATCCCTCTCCCTTTTAAATATTTTAATTTTTACACAAATTGCCCTATTAATTCTAGAGTCAGCAGTAGCCATTATTCAATCATATGTATTTGCAGTTCTAAGAACTTTATATTCTAGAGAAGTAAATTAATGTCAAGACACAATAATCATCCCTTTCACTTAGTTGATAAAAGACCCTGACCTCTTACAGGAGCCCTCGGTGCATTAATTACAATAACAGGACTAATTAAATGATTTCATCTATATAATAATCAATTAATTTTTATTGGAATTTTAATTATAATTTTAACTATAATTCAATGATGACGAGATATTGTTCGAGAAGGAACTTATCAAGGCCTTCACACTAAATTTGTTACAAAAGGACTACGATGAGGAATAATTTTATTTATTATCTCTGAAGTATTCTTTTTCATTTCATTTTTCTGGGCTTTCTTCCACAGTAGATTATCTCCAACAATTGAAATTGGATCCCTTTGACCCCCAATTGGTATTCAACCATTTAACCCTCTTCAAATTCCCCTTCTTAATACAGCTATTCTACTCTCCTCAGGTGTAACTGTTACATGAGCGCATCATGGTCTCCTTGAAAATAATTATAATCAAGCTCTTCAAGGATTATTTTTAACAGTTATTTTAGGAATTTATTTTACAATCCTTCAAGCCTATGAATACTTAGAAGCATCATTTACTATTGCAGATTCTGTTTATGGATCAACATTTTTTATAGCAACAGGGTTTCACGGATTACATGTAATTATTGGAACTACATTTCTATTAACTTGCCTCTTACGCCACCTATTTTATCATTTCTCTTCAAATCATCACTTCGGATTTGAAGCAGCTGCTTGGTATTGACATTTTGTAGATGTAGTATGACTATTTCTTTATATTTCAATTTACTGATGAGGAAGTTAATCATTTATCTAATATATATAAGTATATTTGACTTCCAATCAAAAAGTTTGTTAAAAACAAGATAAATAATTTTCTCCATAATAATTATAATTTCCTTTATTCTAATCCTAGCAAGCATTATTATAATAATAGCTACTCTTCTATCCAAAAAAGTTATTGAAGACCGGGAAAAAAGATCTCCCTTTGAATGTGGATTTGACCCTAAAAGATCAGCCCGTCTTCCATTCTCATTACGATTTTTCCTAATTGCAGTAATTTTTCTAATTTTCGATGTAGAAATTGCCCTACTTCTACCAATAACAATTATTATATTTTTGTCAAATATCAAAATATGAAGAATTACTAGTTCAATTTTTTTAATTATTCTGCTACTAGGGTTATATCATGAATGAAATCAAGGATCACTAGAATGAGCTTCTTAATTTTCCAAAAGGATAGTAGTTAATTATAACATTTGAATTGCACTCAAAAAGTATTGAATTTTCAATCTATCTTGAATATGAAGCAATTAATGCAATTAGTTTCGACCTAATCCATTGGTATTAAATTACCCTTATTCTTTAGCTGAAACCAAATAAGAGGTATATTACTGTTAATAATATTATTGAATATTTATATTCCAGTTAAGGAAATATGATGTTCAAGTGAAAGCTGCTAACTTATCACTTTAGTGGTTAAATTCCATTTATATTTTTAATCATTTATGTAGTTTAAACAAAACATTACACTTTCATTGTAAAAATATTAATTTTAATCATAAATTGTTTAAAGATTATATAATCATCATAGTATCTTCAATACTAAACTTTAAGTTTAAGCTATCTAAACAATTAATAAAATAATATAAATATAATTACAATTATCCATATTACAAAAAACATTAAAAATACCTTCAAATTATTAAATTGTCATCATTGATTTGCCCTTCTCATATATATTAATATTATATATATACCCTGACCACCAAAATACTCATTTCAGCCTCTATCAAAGGACTTTATTGAAAAATATCCTATTACCAAGGGATTCATTGAAACACCATAAGTTGATAAGTAAGGTATATATCATATAGATCCCAAAAATCTTGACAAATTAATCAATCTCAAAGAAAATGATAGTTCCCCTACACCAATTCTTGACAACTCATAACCAACTCATCCACCAATTAATCTTACAATAATTACCAAAATTTTTAAATAAATAGGTAAAAAAATGTAAGAAGGGGTAGGAAAAATTATTCATCTTAAAATTGATCCTCCCAAAATCACTATTATTAATAAAGTTAACATCCCAATTAATATATTGTTATTCTCTTCTTCTATAAAAAAAAAAGAATTCAAGTTAAAATCACCACACATTCTATAATAAAACAAACGGAATGAATAACATACAGTTAATCCAGTAGAAAAAAAAAATAAAAAAAACCCAAAAGTATTTAAATATCTAAAAGAAGTTATTTCCAAAATTAAATCCTTAGAATAAAACCCAGCAAGAAAAGGTATTCCACATAAAGCAAAATTTGAAATTATTAAACAAGACGAAGTTAATGGCATTTGAAAAGGTAAATTACCCATAAAACGAATATCCTGTGAATCCTTCATAGAATGAATCATAACACCTGCACACATAAATAATAAAGCTTTAAACAAGGCATGAGTTAACAAATGAAAAAAAGCCAATCCAGCAAAACCTAAGGATATAATTCTTATTATTAAACCCAACTGTCTTAAAGTAGATAAAGCAATAATTTTTTTTAAATCAAATTCAAAGTTAGCCCCAATTCCTGCTATAAACATGGTTAATCCAGAAATTAATAATAAAAAAGTATTTAAAGATATTCTAAAAGAAGGTCTAAAACGAATCAATAAATATACTCCAGCAGTAACCAATGTAGAAGAATGTACTAGAGCAGACACCGGCGTAGGGGCTGCTATAGCAGCGGGCAACCAAGATGAAAAAGGAATTTGAGCTCTCTTAGTTATAGCCGCCAAAACTACCATAAAAGTAATTATGATTATTTCAAATCTATTACTTATACATTCCAAGTAATAAATATAATTTCATCTACCAAAATTTAATATTCAAGCAATAACTATTAATAATGCAACATCCCCAATACGATTAGATAATGCCGTTAATATCCCAGCATTATAAGACTTTACATTTTGGTAGTAAATTACTAAACAGTAAGAAACTAATCCTAATCCATCCCAACCCAATAAAATTCTAATTATATTAGGGCTAATAATTAAAAATATTATAGATATTACAAATAATAAAACTAAATAAATAAATCGACTTATATTATAGTCACCATATATATAATAATCACTATACAAAATTACTAAAGAAGAGATAAAAAAAACAAATCTTAAAAACAATAAAGATATTCAATCAAATAATAAAGTTATAACTACACAACCTGAATTAATACAAACAACCTCTCATTCAACAAAATAAATTAAATCACCCATAATAAAATAAAATCTCAAAGAAAAAAGAATTAATCTAGAAATAAATAAAAAAATAAATCTAATATAACAAATTGTTATAAACTTCACAACCCAAGGTAATAAATTAACTACAACTCCGACACCACAAATCGATATTTTAAACTAAACTACTTAAGTGTTTAAAGCCAAAGAACTACTAATTCTCCCCTAAGAATTAATAAATTTAAAGGAAATCAATGAAGAAATAATAAAATATATTCACGAGTATACCCCAATGAACAACTATAAATCCCTGAATATATCTGTCCATGTTGACTATAAGAAAATATATATAATGTATAAGCAGCCCCAAAAAAAGACAAGAAAATTAATGCAATCATAGTAAATAAAGATCATCTAATTATTCTATTCAATAAATTAATTTCACCCAATAAATTAATTGAGGGAGGAGCTGCCATATTACAAGATCTTAATAAAAATCATCACAAAGTCAAACTAGGCATAAAATTTATTAAACCTTTATTAATTAATAAGCTTCGTCTACCCGATCGTTCATAAGTAATATTAGCTAAACAAAATAATCCCGAAGAACATAGACCATGAGCAATTATTAAAGTATATGAACCACAATATCCTCAATATAATAAAGTTATCAACCCCCCAATTACAATTCCCATATGAGCTACTGAAGAATAAGCAATTAATGATTTTAAATCAGTTTGGCGTATACAAATTAAACTCACTAAAGTTCCTCCCACTAATCTAATTGAAATTCAAATATAATTCATCTTAACCCCAATCTCTAATAAAATTACATAAACTCGCAACAATCCATAACCTCCCAATTTCAATAAAATTCCAGCCAAAATCATTGAACCACTTACTGGAGCTTCAACATGAGCCTTAGGAAGTCACAAATGAACCATAAATATAGGTATTTTTACCAAAAATGCTAAAATTATACTTAAGTATATAAATTCATTTATACTATAATAAATATTTAATAAAGAAAAGCCTAAGTTTATATATTCATATAAATAAATAATAGTTAGTAATAAAGGAAGAGAGGCTAGTAAAGTATAAAATAGTAAATAAATACCCGCCTGTAAACGTTCCGGTTGATATCCCCAACCCAAAATTAAAAATAAAGTAGGGATTAATCTTCCCTCAAAAAATAAATAAAAAGAAAATATTCCTATTCTCCCGAATGTACAAGTTAGTATTAATAATAAAGTAATAATTATAAATAAAAAAAAACTGTCAAAATATTTATAATGATAAACTGACTCTCTAGCTATAACTATTAAAATTCTAATTCAAATTCTTAATAAAATTAATCCATAAGAAATATAATCAAACCCAAATAAATATCTCAATCCATTTCAACAAAAATAATGCGGAATTATAAATAAAAACAAAAAAGACACTAAAAATAATAAAGATTGAATAATTCACCAAAACCTCCTCCTAAAACTTAGTGGGATTATAAAAATAATAAAAAAAGTAAATTTTAACATTGAAGTATTCTATAAACATTAAAAAAATCATTTCCATATCTTCGAATTATAGAAACCAAAATAGATAATCCCAATGCTCCTTCACATACAGAAAAGGTTAAAAAAATTATTATAAAAAATAACTCAAAATTATATATTATTAAATAATTAAATAAAATTGTGTATAAAACAAGAACAATAAATTCTAAACTCAATAATGTGGCCAATAAATGTTTTCGATTAGAAGAAAAAACTCAAATACCACAAAAAAATCAAACTAAAATATATATATATATAATCATTAGTAAGTTTTAATAATTTAATATAAAATATTGGTCTTGTAAACCAAAAATAAGGAAAACTTTTAAAACTTCAGAGAAGAAGTAATTCTTCTTCATTAATCCCCAAAATTAATATTTTCACCTAAACTATTCTCTGAAATAAAATTAATTTTATTAACCATAAGATCTCTGTTAAGAATTTCATTCACACAAATAAATCATCCCTTAGCAATAGGGTTAGTTCTTCTTATTCAAACTGTTATAATCTCTATAATTACTGGTTTAACTACACAATCATTTTGATTTTCATATATTTTATTCTTAATTTTTATTGGAGGAATATTAGTATTATTTATTTATGTTACAAGATTAGCATCAAACGAAATATTCATTTTATCCACCAAGTTAATATGTTTCCTAATATTTATTACACCACTAATAGTACTTCTCATAAAGGTTAATCATCCCATCATAATAAATCAAGAATCTTGAATATTTTTAACAGTTAATAACCTAATCCCCTTACCTCTACTTAAATTATATAATTATCCCACTGGATTTATAACCATCATAATAGTTACTTATCTTCTAATCACTCTTATTGCAGTAGTAAATATTACTAATATTTTTAAAGGACCTTTACGACAAATAAATTAATGAATAAATCAATTCGAACCACCCACCCTCTACTTAAAATTTTTAATAATGCCTTAGTCGATCTACCAACACCATCTAACATTAATAGTTGATGAAATTTTGGATCTCTATTAGGATTATGTTTAGGAATTCAAATCATTACAGGAATTTTTCTAGCTATACACTATTGTCCCAATATTGAAATAGCATTTTATAGTGTAAATCATATTTGTCGTGACGTAAATTATGGATGATTGCTTCGAACCTTACATGCCAACGGAGCATCAATATTCTTTGTATGTATTTATATACACGTAGGCCGAGGAATATATTATGGATCTTATAAATTTGTACAAACCTGAACCATCGGCGTATTAATTCTCTTCTTAACAATAGCAGCCGCCTTTATAGGATACGTATTGCCCTGAGGACAAATATCTTTCTGAGGAGCCACAGTAATTACAAACCTTCTATCAGCTATTCCTTATATCGGAATTGATCTAGTACAATGAGTATGAGGAGGATTTGCTGTCGACAATGCAACCTTAAATCGATTTTTCACGTTCCACTTTCTTTTACCATTTATTATTGCAGCCATAGTAATAATTCATTTACTCTTTCTCCATCAAACAGGATCAAATAACCCAACTGGACTAAACAGAAATATTGATAAAATTCCTTTCCACCCCTACTTTTCAATCAAAGATACCTTTGGATTTATTATACTAATTATATTATTAACAATTTTAACCCTTAAAGATCCTTATATATTAGGAGACCCCGACAATTTCATCCCCGCTAATCCTTTAGTTACACCAGTGCATATTCAACCTGAATGGTACTTCCTGTTTGCATACGCAATTCTACGATCAATTCCCAATAAACTAGGAGGAGTAATTGCCCTCGCAATATCTATTGCAATCCTATTTCTTATACCTCTTTATAAATCAAACTTTCGAGGAATTCAATTTTATCCAATCAATCAAATCATATTTTGAATTATAGTAAATACAGTAATTTTATTAACCTGAATCGGAGCTCGACCCGTTGAAAATCCCTACATTGTTACTGGACAAATCCTAACAATTATTTATTTTATATTTTACATAACTAGACCCATAATAACAAAATTATGAGATAATATTATTAAATAAATTATTAACCTAAAGAAGGTATTATGTTTTGAAAGCATATTAAAGAGGTTTAACTCCTCTAGTAATTTTATATAATTACTCTAAACTACTTAATACTTTACACTAAAATATAAAAGTTAGTAAAAAAATCTTAAAACCAAGAAAAAAAAGAAGATAATTCAACGAAAAAGGTAAAAAACTCTTTCAAGCCAAATACATCAACTTATCATAACGAAATCGTGGTAAGGTCCCCCGAACCCAAACAAATATAAAAGAAATAAAACTCAATTTTAAAAAAAAAAAGAAAGAATTCAAATTTCTTCCTAGAAAAAGAATACATATTAATATTCTTATAAATAAAATTCTAGAATATTCAGCCAAAAAAATTAATGCAAATCCACCTCTTCTATACTCAATATTAAATCCAGAAACCAATTCAGACTCCCCCTCCGCAAAGTCAAATGGAGTTCGATTAGTCTCAGCTAAACAAGAAATAAATCAAATTAATGCCAAAGGGAAAGTTATAAAAATTAATCATAAATAACCTTGAAAATAATAAAAATTTATTAAATTATAACTACTCACTAAAAAAACAAAAGATAACAAAATCAAAGCTAATCTTACTTCATAAGAAATAGTTTGAGCTACTGCTCGCAACCCCCCTAATAAAGAATAATTAGAATTAGAGGATCATCCAGCAATTATAACAGTATATACACCTAAACTTGTACATCCTAAAAAAAATAATAAACCCAACTCAAAAAAATATAAACCTCTTAAATAAGGAATAATTATTCAAATAATTAAAGAAAGGAACAAACTAAAAACAGGAGCAAAATAATAAGAAAGATAATTAGATATAAAAGGGAAAGTTTGTTCCCTAGCAAATAATTTAATAGCATCACTAAATGGTTGCAAAATACCAACAAACCCCACTTTATTAGGACCCTTACGAATGTGAACATAACCTAACACTTTTCGTTCCAACAAAGTTAAAAATGCCACCCCCACTATTACACAAATTAATAAAAGTAAACTAATTACAAATACAATAATAATCTCCAATACTACTTGTGATCAAAATCACATTTATAGATTCTAAATCTATTGCACTTATCTGCCAAAATAGTTAAATATTAATATTATTCAACAACAAAAAATTATTTCCAATATTTGGTCCTTTCGTACTAAAATATCAAATTTATTAATAGATAGAAACCAACCTGGCTCACGCCGGTTTGAACTCAGATCATGTAAGAATTTAAAGGTCGAACAGACCTAAACCTCAAGCTTTTGCACCCAAGATTAATCTTAATCCAACATCGAGGTCGCAACCCTTATTTGTCGATAAGAACTCTCAAAAAAGATTACGCTGTTATCCCTAAGGTAATTTAGTCTTTTAATCACTAAAAATGGATCAAAAAAATATTAATTCATAAGCAACAATAAAAAGAGTTAATTATATCTTCACATCACCCCAACAAAATACTTAATCTAATTTATAAAATACCAAATACCAAAAAATAAATTAAATATAAAACTCTATAGGGTCTTCTCGTCCCAAAAATAAATTTGAGCTTTTTAACACAATAATTAAATTCAAATTTTTAAACTTAAGAAAGATGTTATCTCGTCCAACCATTCATTCCAGCCCACAATTAAAAGACTAATGATTATGCTACCTTTGCACGGTCAATATACCGCGGCCATTTAAATATTCATTGAGCAGGTTATACCTCATATTACAATTCAAGAAGAGATGTTTTTGTTAAACAGGCGAATAAACCCCTTGCCTAATTCCTCAAATCCATTCACAATAATAAATATTCAATACTAAAATAATATATATATATACTAATTTAATCATAATTAAAATTAAGAAAAGATTTATTAAAAATTTTTAGTACAAATCAAGGAAAACTAAAATCAAATAAAAAACAAGTAAAATTTTAACAAACTCATAATGACAACCATTATTAAATCCACATAACTTATTAAAATTATATTCCATAAAAATTTAAAAAAGAGCTTATCCCCCTTATTAATCATTTAAACTTAAATTAAATTATAAAGAAAAAAATTTAAAGAAAAAATGTAAATTAAATTTATTTCCCAAAAAACTAGATACCCTCATAAACGCCTGACATTTCACCACTAATTAATTATTATTAATATTTATAAAACAATAACTAAAATAACAAATTAGCTCTTATAAAATCGAGATCATCAAAATTCATAAAAAGTAATTAATTAACCCTGATACACAAGGTACAATAAATAAAATAAACTTAATTAATAACAACATATATTACAACCAACCTTCACAGTACAAATATCATATCACCAAAAAAATTAAATTATTACCAATATACAAAAACAAATAAAATGATTTTAACAATTTAAATTCATTACACCATAATAATAAGTAAATTTAATACAAATCAAACCATGTTGAATTGCACAACAACACTTTTCAATGTAAATGAAAATCTTATCTTAAAGTCTAGTCTGATCAATCTAGCTACACCTTCCGGTACACCTACTTTGTTACGACTTATCTCATCTTAATAACGAGAGTGACGGGCGATGTGTACACATTCTAGAGCTAAAATCACAAAAATAATTCTTATTATTAATTACTATTAAATCCTCCTTCATAAAATATTGCAAATCTCAATTCGTATATATTATAAATAATGTAATTCATCACCACTCAATTATCAACTGCACCTTGACCTGAAATAAAATCAACTCCAATTTCAAGAAAATTAACCCTAAAAAGATCTTCAAATAAACGGCGGTATACATATTAAATTATAATGAGTAAGGTTCAACGCGGATTATCGATAATGGGACAAATTCCTCTAACTAGACTAAAATACCGCCAAATTCTTTAAGTTTCAAGATCATACCTAATACTACTCAAGTTAAACCTTTAAATCTAAAATAATAGGGTATCTAATCCTAGTTTAACCAATTTAGATTTCATAGCCTCATTCACCTTCCTCCAAAATAAATAAAAATTTAAATTTTACCTAAAAATTATTAAATTAAATTAAGTTAATTAAATAAACTATATAACTAAAAATACTTATTTATATCTTATGTTTAACCGCGACTGCTGGCACATATTTAATCAATATCAATAAAATTAACTAAATCAAAATCTCTTTTATCACTTAATATTTATTACTGCAAAAATAAATCTGATTACATTAAGCATTTCAAAAATACAAAAATTTGCATATAATATCAAATTAAAATAAGTAATTAAGCAAGAATAAAACTACTATTAGATATCATAAAATATTTTATGGATTATAATAAAAATTTGTAATAATCATATATATATATATTAGTATATATATAAAAAGTGCCCTCCATACATTTTTAATTTAAAGATTATTATTAATAATATTCCCCTATATAATTAAATTCTAATCTAAAATTCTACATTATTAATTTATCTCAACTAATTATTATTTCCCCTATTATTAGATATCATAAAATATTTTATGGATTATAATAAAAATTTGTAATATTATTAGATATCATAAAATATTTTATGGATTATAATAAAAATTTGTAATAATCATATATATATATATTAGTATATATATAAAAAGTGCCCTCCATACATAATCATATATATATATATTAGTATATATATAAAAAGTGCCCTCCATACATTTTCAATTTAAAGATTATTATTAATAATATTCCTATATAATTAAATTCTAATCTAAAATTCTACATTATTAATTTATTTCAACTAATTATATTTCCCCTATTATTAAGTAATTATTAAATATATAAAATCATTAATTATTTAAATGAAAATTTAATTTAAATAACAATATTAAATATACAATTATTAATAATTTTAATTTTAATTTAATTATTAATACTATTAATAAATCATCAATTAATAAATATATATGCCATATTATATAATAGCTTATTTAATATAAAATATTTATACGTATACGTAAAGATATATAAATATAATATATATTATATAAAAACAATAAGTCACATTAGTTCCTATATTTAATATATTATTATATAAGTAGAATATATATAAAGTTAAGAGGTTTATATTATATAAATATATTATTATATAAATACCTCTCTCTATCTTAGGTCATATAAGACTTTAATATTAAAATAGGGCAAATATCTTAACATAGTACATATTGTTTAATAAATACTGCTCCTCTAGATTAATAAGATATTATAAATATATGTTCGTATATATATATATAGTATTATTGTAAATTAGCAAAAAACTGGTAAAATTTAGTAAAATTTCCCAAAAATCACGTCCAAAACCGTAAATTTAGGAACTAAAAAAATTTTTTTAATAAATAAAAAATATTGATAAATTTCAATTCTTTATATCATAATTCATAAATCTTAAAATACAATTAATAAATTCAATTTTTCACTATTATAATTAACATTCAATTACTAAATATATAAATTATCCATTGCCAATATTTTAGACATAAAAAAAAA